TACTTCGTTCTTGATAGTTATTTACTTAATCGGTGAATAGAAGTATACTCTGGATCGGAATCGTGGGAAGTACTCCTTTATCATTTCTACCAATTTAAAGCCCCAATTTTAATTCTTTTTATACACAGAAAAATACACTTACAAAATCTCTATTACGAATCCTTAGTGTACATTAGTGTTCCTAGCTATCCACTCATTTTTATGAATCTACTTTTGGTAATACATACGTAGTAAAAACCTCATAAAGTTGATCCTTTGAACCCGCTTCAAGTCATGATGACTAGTCAATCAATCTTGGGGTAAAGAGTCTCTAATACTTATGTTTACTTTTCTTAACTCTTGTACATAGAAAATGAGATTCAATCTTTTACTGCAAATTTAGAAGCCGTTTCTTTCACTCATATAACTATCTAGTTTCCTTCATCAACCCCCGAATAATGAATAAAAAAAATAGAGATTCAACTCATGGCACTTCCTTCCTAGAAAGAGAAGCAGTCGGGGGAATTTTATGTCTTAACGAATCACACGTAGAGATATTGATAACACACATAGAGTTAATGGTATTTCATAACTAATTGATTGAGCAGCAGCTCGTAGACCACCTAAAAAAGAATATTTATTATTTGAGCCATATCCTGACATAAGAAGGCCGACAGGAGCAATACTTGAAATAGCAATCCATAAAAAAACACCGATACTGAGATCGGCTAGAACAAGGTGATACCCAAAAGGAATTACTAAATAACTTAATAAAATTGATATGACTGCTATAGATGGTCCAATACTGAATAAACGAGTATCTCCTCTAGATGGAAGAAGATTCTCTTTTAAAAGTAATTTGGTACCATCTGCTAGAGCTTGAAGAATTCCCAAAGGTCCTGCGTATTCAGGACCAATACGTTGTTGTATACCTGCAGATATTTCTCTTTCTAACCAAACAATTACTAATACACCTATTGTGATTCCTAATACAGGAGTAAAAATAGGGATAAGCATCCATATGATTCCATAGACCTCTTTTAAGGATTCCAATCTAGAAAAAGAATTGATAGCTTGTACTTCTGTTGTATCAATTATCATTTTAACGATCAACTTCTCCCATAATGATATCTATACTACCTAGTATCGTCATAATATCAGCCAATTTCATTCTTTTAACTAACTGAGGAAGAATTTGCAAATTAATAAACCCCGGTGGGCGAATTTTATATCGCCAAGGAAAAACACCCTTATCTCCTATCAGAAAAATTCCCAATTCTCCCTTTGGTGCTTCCACTCTTGCATAAAGTTCTTGCTTCGACAATTCAAAAGTCGGAGAAGGTTTTTTACTAATGAATCGATAATCAAACTCATTCCATACAGTATCTTTTACTCTATCAAAGCGGCGGATTTCTAAATTTTCATAGGGCCCTCCAGGAATTCCTTCTAGGGCCTGTTGAATTATTTTTATGGATTCTGTCATTTCACTGATTCGTACTAAATAACGAGCTAAAGAATCCCCCTCTTTTTGCCATTGGACTTCCCAATCAAATTCGTCGTAACACTCATAATGATCAACTTTACGAAGATCCCATTGTATTCCGGAAGCTCGTAGCATTGGTCCCGACAAACCCCAATTTATTGCTTCCTCTCCACTAATAATGCCTACTCCTTCAACTCGTTCTAAAAAAATGGGATTCCTTGTAATAAGCTTTTGATATTCAGCAATTCCTGTTAAAAAATAATCGCAAAAATCCAAACATTTATCTATCCAGCCATGAGGTAAATCAGCAGCGACTCCGCCAATACGAAAAAAATTGTGCATCATTCGCATACCGGTGGCAGCTTCGAATAGGTCATATATCAATTCTCTTTCTCGAAAAATATAGAAGAAAGGAGTCTGTGCCCCAATATCTGCCATAAAAGGGCCAAGCCATAACAAATGCGAAGCTATACGACTTAACTCCAACATAATGACTCTGATATAACTGGCCCTTTTAGGGACTTGAATATTGCCTAATTGCTCTGGCGCATTTACAGTTATTGCTTCTGTGAACATAGTAGCTAAATAATCCCAACGTGTTACATAAGGCAAATATTGTATAATTGTTCGATTTTCCGCAATTTTTTCCATACCTCTGTGTAAATAACCCAATATTGGTTCACAGTCAATAACATCTTCACCATCTAAAGTAACAATGAGTCGAAGAACACCATGCATTGATGGGTGGTGAGGTCCCATATTGACTATCATGAGGTCTTTTCTTGTAGCTGGTACAGTCATAGGTTTTTCCTGATTCATTCTTCCATGAATTGCTGAAAGCGAAAAGAAGTTCACCAAACTTTAAGCCAATAATTCAAACTAACTCTTCAAATTAACGAGTTTTTCTCTCTCGAATATCCAACTGCCCTATTAATTCTTTATAACGTGCTCTATTTTTTTTTGACAAATAAGCCAGCAGCCGTTGACGTTTTCCGAGAATTTTCCGCAGACCTCTTTGAGATAAATAGTCTTTTTTGTGCAATTCCAAATGTGAAGTAAGCCTCCGTATCTTGTTGGTGAAACTTACTACTTGAAATTCAACAGATCCTCTGTTTTCTTTGTTTTCTTCTTGTTCTTGCAAAATAATTGAAATAAATGAATTTTTTACCATAAAAGAATTTCACACTCCCCTTTTTACAGACAGATATTTATTTTATTGATCAGTAATAATAATGTCACAAATTTTAATGTAGTATATACAATAATTATAATTTCTTTATACATTCCTAGTTTTTTCAATTATTAATCAATCCGATTTTTGAGTTCATTTGTATAGTGATACAAAAAGACGATACCAAATAGTTTAGTCCGAAGATTCGATTGATTAATTTATTCTGTTGATTAATTTATAGCTTTAATTTAATTGATACCCCATTTTCCTTAATATTCACGTATCCTAGACTGGGATGTAAGACAGCGCATATGCACATCGGGTTACTTGCATATAACATGGTCGCGGACAGAAGAAAAAATGAAAAAAATGAAAAATATCATTGATAGAACAATAGAATATATAGGAAACTCAAAATTTTTAATCAGGGATACATATATATCCTTAACATACTGAAGCGGCTCCCATTATTGGTATCAAACCAATAGCGATTCATACAAGCTAAATCTTCTAATCGATAATTAGGCCAAAAAAAGAACTTTAATTTATTTAATTCATTTTTTTTTCTGTCAAAAATTTTACTTTCCTCCAAAAATTGACTCCAGTTTTTTATCTTGTTTTCCTTGCAAAAGAAATTATTTCTATGCACACCATTCTGATTCTTTAAATTCAAATTGAAAGAAATTAGAATTCTCAATTCTCTACGACGTCTAGACGAGAAAATTTTTTCAGGAACAAGCAAATCTAAATTATTTTTGTCTCCATTTAGAGTTTTTATTTTATGTCTTGAAATGGATTCATCAAAAGTATTCTTAGCAACATTTTTGGGGTTTCGGTATTTTTGATTACTTTGGTGCTTACTTTTATGAACCAAGGAAATACCTATGATTTGATACATAAAAAACTGTCCGTCATTTTTGACAGATAGACGGGCAGGTTCCATAATTAATATTCCCTTTTTCGTTAATTGTGTAAGATTTAAACGCCTCCTCATTATATCCAGATTCATTTCTTTCCTTTGAATATAGGATATAGTAATTTTTCTTACATTTATGAGGCTAACCAGCAGACCATATATCTGGATATTATTCAGCATTTTTTGATTCAATTGATTCAAACGTCCAGTCCATCTTAATTGCAAAGGAAAATCTCCTTTAAGGAATATTTTTAGTTTTTCAATGGATTCTAAAAAATATTCTTCAATATTGTTTTGATTCTTTAATTCAAAATATTGTTTTGAATTTGATGGGCTAAAATTAAAAAAAAACTCATCCTCCTCTTGTTTTCCCTTGATATTTTGATTTTCAATAAAATTTGGATTTATATTCAAATTAAAAAGAAGTAAGTTGCTTGGGATAAACCAAGGTTTCTCTTTATATTTATGATAAAGTATCACAAACTCTGGAAAGAAAAAAACTTTCGGATTCGATATGAGGCGATTTAAGATTAAGAATTTTTCATTCATTCCCATCCAATCAAAAGACATTCCCATCCAATCAAAAAAGACCTTTTTGTAATTGATTTCAGAATTTGAATCAATTGGAAGATAAAAAAGACCATTACCTTTATTATTAAGTTTATCCCGGATTTGGTCTTTTTTAGGTTCAACCTCAATATTTGTACTAAATTTCCAACCCAAATATTTTCTATCTGTATTTTTTTCCCTATCTATAATATCACTTTTTCCTAGATAATTCTTGATAGGAATATTCTTGAGTATGCTAAAAATTTTTTCGTTATTTCTGTTGGAATTTTCTTGATTCTTATTTGTTTCTAATGATGATCTATAAATAGAGGCCTTCTTCTTAGTTTCAGAATGAATATATATATATTTATATGATAAAAGATCATATCTATAGTTTTTTTGAAAATTCTCCTCTTTATTTCGTAATAAATAGACTTTCAAATTTTGTTTTTTTTTTGAATCAAATAATTGGTCTTTTTCATAGGAATACCGTTTATTTAAATCCTTATTTTGAGACGTATGACATTGATTTAGTCCATTTCTCCATTTTTGTGGGAATAATCTAGACCATGTAATCTGCGATAAATCGTATTGATAATGACCTCTTAACCAGTTTTTCCATGGATTCATTGCATTATTTGGAAGTTTCTTATGTCTTACTTCGGAATCAAATATTCCTTGTCTTCCAAAAAGATCTTTTATTTCATTCTTAAGAAAAAAAGAAGGTCCATTATATTGAAGAAGAGATCTTAACTTATTGAAGTTAATAACTTGGGTTTGTGATAATTTTAAAAATACATATTTTTGTGACAAGTAAGATAAATTTAAAAAAATATGTGACTTCCGCTTACTATTTCTAAGATTATCAAAAGCCTTTTTTATAGTTATAGGCGAAATGAAGT